TAAGAAGTGAACATCCTTCTTAGTAGCGGGGTCGGGGGAAAGAATAGGAAAGGCGATTTCGTTATATTTCTGACCAGGGACAGGCCCTATCACAAGAATATTTTTTTGATTAGGGCGGTAGCTCTGAAAAGACAAATTGCCTATCTTTTCTTTCATCTTGGGAGAAATACGATCGGAAGGAGCTAATTCAAACCCCTCCGGTAAAATAAGAACAGCCCCTACATTCAAACCCCCTTTCTTACCATTAGCAAGAACTTGTTTCACTTGCTTATCATAAGGAATTCGAACAACTGCTTCAAATACAGTATCAGGAAGTACCGCTTGTGGAACCTCAATATCCACGGGCTTATTAGCTAAATGGCAATTGGCGCATACAATACGTCCAGTCGCTTCTCGTGGATTTTCATAACCCTGCTGCGCAAAAATGGGATATGCACTTGAAATGGATGTTCGAGTCATGATATATATCATGAGCGATACGGAAATAGATCGAGTAATCTGTTCCTTTATCCGAGAAAAAGTATTTCTAATTTGCATGGTCTAATCATTGATCCGAAAATTTCTACAATAAATTGGGTAGGTCGCTCGTATAGTTCCCTATCCACGATTCTGCTTACTGGAATCATTTTACTGGAATGCTATAGGATGAAAATCCCCCGGGTATAAAGTTTTTAATGCTTATGTAGAACTATACATTAAGAAACATTCTAATTTGATTAGATTCATATTGGTGGATCATTTATTAATCATTCATTGAATGATAAATAACTACAAGTGACGGAGATACACGATTTAAATAACGGAAAATCCAATATTTAAAAAGAGTATCGAAAATAACTGGAAAAGTGGAAACAAGACCAGATATGATTTGATCATTATGAACAAATCCAAAATCCTTGTAGACAGAACCAATCATTAATTCCCAACCGTGGGGTGAATGAAATCCGATACATAAATCCGTTAATAAAAGAATCGCAAAAGCTTTGACTGTATCGCTTACGTTATATAGGAATTCCTGAGCCCAAGAGTTAAGAATAACAAGTTCTTCATTACCTAAAATAGAATAACCGCTTAGAATAGCAAAACATATTATATTTGTCGAGAAGTGCAAAATCATATGGATACGATCCTCATTGTGTATCTTGATTAATTGGATCGTTTCTTTGTGGATTCCTATAGGAATCTTTTGTAGATGTATTTTCGAGTATTCCTTGATCAGTTCGTCCAAGAAGAGGATTTCCTCTAATTCTATGAACTTTTCTAAAATACTTTTTTCTTGAATATCATTCAAAAATATTTCGGATTGATCAGTATTCGACCAATTAGTAACCCAAGATTCCATACTTTTAGTAAATGATGAGAGAGAAATCCAACATGACAAAAACACGATAGATGCAAGATACAAAAGAGGAATGAATGCTTTCTTTTTTGCCATTTTTCGTCTGTGAATTATTAATTAACCCACTTCATTCGTAGACTCTATGTGATCGAATATTTCTTTTACCCATGAGTTCTAGACAAGGTATCAAACCTATGAATCTATTTTATTTGTAATTTTGTGTGAATCTAGAACGAATACAAAAATAGACTACGACTCCGCTTCGAATTCGAATCAAGAAATAATCAAAAATATTGTTTCCAGATATCTCAATTCATCAAATTTCTTAAAGTGTCTCCTTTCGGTCATTCATCGAAAGGAGATACTTTAAGAAATGAATATTATTGATATTTTGAAACGAAAGAATTCCTTTTCTATAAAAATATATAATATTTTGAAAAAATTCCAACGATTACCCATATCCAAGAATAGAATAATTGAGAGAAAGATATTGTGATGATAAAAAAAATGAGTGGTAAAACAAGACAGAGATGGACCAGTTATCATTATTAAGAAAACCCTTTATTGGTTAGTATTAGTAATGGAACACAAAAGAAAGGATAAATTAAAGGGTCGATTGGCAAAAATAATTTACACGATAGGATTTATCTGCATCAATCGGCTTTGGCTCGATTGAACGTTTTGATGAAACTTCAGTTAAATTATGTTATAGAAAAAACAGGAATTTTTTACCTCCTGCTGAGAAAGCATTCATTCTTCAGCCCATTTCCTTTTATCAAAAGACTTCAATTGGTACGCGCAAAAAATAGGCCAATTGGGCGGCTTTTTGTTCAATTTCTCGTGAAGTCAAATTCTCATCAGTACGGGTCAACGGAATAGCCCCCCGGCCTCGGATGTCCATATAAAGGATACGACGAGCATAAATATCCTCTTTAACTTCTATTCTAATGGACTGAATATCTTTTGTACGGAATCGGAGGAATATGCGACGATTTGTTCCAGGAAATCCCCAACGAAAAATACACACTATTCCCTCCTTTTTATCGAATCGATCATAACCACTAGCTACATTCCAGGAAATTGTGCACCACAAATAGGAACTAATAAAGAAACCAGCGATCCCGTAGAAAGACATCACGAGCCCTTGTGGAAAAAAAACAATTTGCTGAGCCGGGACAAAAGATATAAAATTTCTACCAAGATAACTGGAAGTTCCAACCAATAAGAATCCTAATGAACCTAAAAAAACGATAAGGGCCCAGCAAAAATTACTTAGTTTTCGAGACCCCGTTATAAGTTCTATCCATATATGTTCTGATCGCCAACTCATACTTCATCCGATTTAATTTTATTGGAATTGAGAGAATACCCCAAATTATTTTGACTTTACTTTTTTTTTGTTTCCGAAGGAACTCTCATCAAACTAGTGCTAGTTTGATGAGAGTTCCTTCGGAGTAATTTATCAAATTGGTTAGATCTAAACTAATAACATACCCTTCCTTAAATCCCAAATATACATATTACAGATGGATCCACCAACTTTAGGTATCCAACGATCCTGCTTTATTTGAAACTAGCTGGAATTTATTTTCCCATAGATCATTTTCTGCAGGCATAATAGCTTTTTCCTTTAGAAATAACATGTCATACCATATTTCCATTTCCCAAAAGAAATAAATATCTGTGTTATGCTAGCAAGTAGAAGTTAAAAAAAAATGGATGAGATTGGGTCCCCTCAGATCTAAACAATCTTGTTTTTTTGAACATAAAGAAATAAAGAAGCCATTGCAATTGCCGGAAATACTAGGCCTACTAAAGGCACAAAAATAGAGGGAAAAATTGAAGTTGTCATAAAATCGGGTACCTCGATTTACTATTTGCACCTGTTATTATTTTTTTTTATATCATATATAATAATTATAATTCAAAATTGTAATTATTATGAATTGGTCTTTATTATTCAATTCAATTTCTTAAGAAATTGAATTTGAAAATTCTTATAGAAGTAATAAATATCTATATATCTAAGTGAGTATATAGACTAAGTCCAAGGAATGTAGAACTAAATAAATGGACTTATTCATCTTTCTACACGAAAGATACCTATGATAATCAACTTTATTATATTCAATTATATTAATTATATTTTTTTCTTAATTTCTTTGTGTTTTGTTCTTGTCTTCTAATTTGAAAAGGTTTCTTACAAATTATCGAAAGATTTGCTAGATTGCGACACAACCAGGATTTTTAGTGAAAATGAGATTTTGGGCGATGCAGAAAGATAAAAAACTATATATCTATCTTTTCTATATTTGATTATCTACGTAAGGCGAAATTCGTTTTATTTGCCTAATGTCACGAAAGGAAGAACTCACGCTTTTATCTTCTTGATAAAGACTTCTTAATTAGTAATGGGAAATCTAGGTAAAAAAAAGAGTTATCCGCAACTTTTCCTTCTTTCTACAATTAGATCTTAGGTCACCAACCAAAGAAAATTGCGTTCTTATTTACTTTAATTCCGACAAGCTAACTACTTGGTTGTTACAAATAAAATAATTGAACTTAATACGCTCTACTTGATTGAATTTGAATTCAACGGAAAAAAGGCGTGGAGCTTAAATAACTCACTCAGAACACTTTTTAAAGTATTACGCGGTACGATTAGTTCGAATAAACCTTTCTGGAATAAATATTCAGCCGCTTGTGAACCTTCAGGTACTGTTTTATTCAATGTTTGTTCAATTACTCTTTTACCCGCAAATGCAATGTAGGAATTGGGTTCGGCAATAATGATATCTCCCAACATACCAAAACTAGCTGTTACCCCACCAGTAGTAGGAGATGTAAGGATTGATACATAAAATAACTTTTTATTGGATTGATAATCATATAAGGCAGATGATATTTTAGCCATTTGCATTAAGCTCAAACTTCCTTCTTGCATGCGCGCCCCCCCCGAAGCGCACACTATAATAAGAGGTATAAGTCGATTGGTAGCGTACTCAATCAAACGAGTGATTTTCTCTCCCACCACGGATCCCATACTACCCCCCATAAACTGAAAATCCATAACCCCAATTGCTACGAGAATACCATTTAGTTGACCTACACCTGTTTGAACAGCCTCAGTTAATCCTGTCTTTCTTTGATAAGAATCAATACGATCTTTATAAGGCTCCTCCTCCGAATGAAATCCAATGGGATCCAGAGAGACCATGTCTTCATCCATAGGATCCCAAGTACCGGGATCGATCGAAAGTTCGATTCTTTCTGAACTACTCATTTTCAAATGATATCCACATTGTTCACAAATATTCATTTTTGATTTCAAAAATTTTTTATAATTTAATCCATAACAATTTTCGCATTGAACCCACAAATGCCTGTATTTTTGAGTTGCATCGAGATCATTAGACCCTTCTCTTAGAGTTAAATCACTACTCTTCGCGCGGGTTCGTAGACTGGACCTCCCGCTTTCGCTACTAGTTCTACGTTTATCAAAAATGCACCTAGAAATGTAACTGTGACTACTATCACTTACAATGGACGTATCAATACAGATTTGAGACTGAAGATAACTGTCAATGCAACTATTAATGTGATTATTCCAACTAAATTGAGTTACATACATGTAACGATTGGATAAGAAATCTTCACTCGT